CAAATAAAAGTGCTAATGCCACGACCAGCCCGTAAATTGTTAAAGCTTCCATAAAAGCCAGACTAAGCAATAAAGTACCTCGTATTTTACCCTCTGCTTCTGGTTGTCTAGCAATACCTTCTACGGCTTGGCCCGCAGCAGTACCTTGACCGACTCCGGGTCCAATAGAAGCAAGTCCTACGGCCAATCCAGCAGCAATAACGGAAGCAGCAGAAATTAGGGGATTCATGGTAAGCTCCTCACAACAAAAAATGAAGAAATGGTTAATGATATAATCAAATAAACCAATGAATTATTATATATAATTAATGTTATATTATATATTAATTAGTTACATTACTTATTATTTCATATTCCATCACTAAGATCCATACAACTAAACTAAGAACTCCGAACCCAATTTGAGTTAAGAAGTGATGATATTTGATATTACTGAATCATCAGAACTACTTCAATATCTCGTTTTTATTCACTATCCAAGTCTTTGAAAATCCATATTAGTGCTTCTATTTCTTTGTTCCGAACCCATTCTTTCAATTCCTCCCTCCTTCATCTTCTCCATATGCATTCATAGGCTTAACTTCATATTCAATCCACATATACAGTCACAGACGAAAAAGGGAAGAGCTTATATATCGTAATCCATATAAAAAAAGTGGAATCTATATCTATACTATATAATATAAAGTCGATGGGGAATGAAATAATATAGATGGGTAGTCCATATATAATATAGATGGGTAGTCCATATATATGAATATCTACTATCACATATACATGTTTTCTTCCATAATGTAAACCATCGCCATCTTATTTCTATTGAATCGGATCGGACCCTGGAATCATTCTTCTAAGCACACACCGGAGTTCACATATAATATGTAGCTACGGCTATGTAGCTCGGCCCACCTAACCTACTTCATTTTTCATCTTATTCGTTAACTCTTTCTTGTCTTTGTCATTATCTCACATGGATACAAACGAAGAGATTCATCAAAGCGAATCATCCCATATCAAGATTTGATTGATTGATCCAATTCCTCTTAATTCCAATTTTGGTCAATTGTTGAATAGAATGGAATGAAATAGCAACGGTTCCGCAGAACATAGTTCTTGTTGTTTCGTCGCGCGTCCCAAACGGATAACAATTATTTATTATCCCAATTATGAATCGTCGTAATTGACTGGGCAAATAAAGGCGATGTATGACATGAATAGGACAAAAGGGGGATCTTAGGAAAAATTGGGAATCTCCCCCCTTTTTTACAATTCCGTAGTGTAATACGTAATATAATAAATATTAATATCGTACATATATATCTTCCTGTTTTGTTCCTACTCTATATCATACATATCATAAATATATATTTATATACCCCAAGCGGGTATCTTGAGCTACCCATGAATTAATTATTTTATTGGAATAAGATTCATGGGCTTAATTTGGAATTGATTGAAATTCAAAAAGAAAAAGCGACTCTTTGAATTTTGAAATTCAAAGCATTATTTTATTATTTTATTTCTTATTTGTACTCAATGATGACCTTCCATGGATTCACCTATATAAGCCGCAGCTAAAGTTGCAAAAATGAGAGCTTGAATACCGCTTGTGAATAATCCGAGGAACATCACAGGTATAGGAATCACTAAAGGTACTAAAGAAACAAGAACAACAACTACTAATTCATCGGCCAATATATTCCCGAAAAGTCGAAAACTAAGTGATAAAGGTTTTGTGAAATCTTCTAAGACATTAATTGGTAAAAGTATTGGAGTTGGTTGAATATATTTACCGAAATAACCCAATCCCTTTTTAGTAAGGCCTGCATAGAAATATGCCACTGACGTGGGTAAAGCTAAAGCAACAGTAGTATTTATATCATTCGTGGGTGCAGCTAACTCCCCATGAGGTAACTGTATGATTCTCCAAGGTAAAAGAGCACCTGACCAGTTAGAAACAAAAATAAATAGGAACAGAGTTCCAATAAAAGGAACCCAAGGACCATATTCTTCTTCTCCAATTTGAGTTTTGCTCACGTCTCGAATGAATTCAAGAACATATTCGAAAAAATTCTGACCGTCGGTCGGGATAGTTTGTGGATTCCGAACGGCTATAGCGGCTGAACCTAATAAGATAGCAATTACGACCCAGGAAGTTATAAGTACTTGGGCATGCACTTGGAAACCCCCTATTTGCCAATAGAAATGTTGGCCTACTTCCACGCCGGATATCTCGTATAACCCCTTTAGTGTGTTGATGGAACATGGTAGAACATTCATATTACCCTCTGACAGAAATGGAACTTAAGAAGGAATTATTTTGATTCAACCATTTATACTCTCCTACCTAATTTAACTTAACCATATATTTCAGATATTAATTAATGAATTAATCACGTAATATATCCCCGGCAATGAAAATCTCCTTTTTCACATTCACATTCAGGAATAGTAGGAATAACCGATTCAATGAATCTCCGGGTTTCCCGAAGCGAAGTAATTGACTTATCTTATTATTAATCAACGACTTCTTATATAGCTAGAACGTCCCTGACAAATTGCGGATACTAATTTGTTAAGAATCAATCGGATGGAAGCTATAGCGTCATCGTTGGCTGGAATCGGAATATCTGCGAGATCTGGATCACAATTTGTATCGATTAAACAAATAGTTGGAATACCCAAAGTGACGCATTCTCGAAGGGCCGTATATTCTTCTTGCTGATCAATGATGATTACAATATCGGGTAACCCCGTCATATATTTGATACCGCCCAGATATGTTTGAAAGTGAGATAATTGTCTCTTCAATATTGCTGCATCCCGTTTCGGGAGACGACTGAGTTGCCCCATCTCGGCTCTCACTCTCAAGTCCCTGAACTTCTGAAGCCTCGTTTCCGTAGTGGACCAATTCGTTGACATACCACCGAGCCATTTTTTATTGACATAATGACACCGAGCCCTTATTCCAGCTGATGCTACCGAATCAGCTGCCTTATCTTTCGTACCAACTATTAGGAAGTGTTTTCCCCTACTTGCTGCATCAAAAACTAAATCACAGGCTTCTGATAAAAAACGAGCAGTTCTCGTAAGATTTGTAATATGAATACCTTTACGCTTTGCAGAGATGTAAGGTGCCATTCTAGGATTCCATTTCCTAGTACCATGACCAAAATGAACCCCCGCTTCCATCATCTCTTCCAAATTGATGTTCCAATATCTTCTTGTCATTTATCCCCACACTTCCTCTAAAAAAAAGAGACGAGGTACCCCGAAATAAATAATTAATTGTTCCAATGGAACCTTCTACCGGGGGTTAACCGTTGATACACGGTCCAAGCTTCATTATGATATGAATTCCTTTACCCTTGGTTTCGATATTCTCTTTATTAACAAATGACCATTATATTAGCTTAGCTAATAATGAATCCGCTCTTATGAAAGATTGGATTAGATCCCATAGCATAGAATGGTTGTTCTGATGTATTATGGAAACTCTTTGGCTTTGGGATGCAAGAACAAAATAATTCTCTGTGGTGGAACAGAATATCTCTCATTTCCCCCCCGAAAAAATTCTTCTTTTGTATTTCCAAAGGAATGTTGTTGTATTCCCTTGAACGGTGAACGAATCGTTTGAATCCGGTACCAACGGGTATCATCCCCCCCAGAACAACATTCTCTTTCAGACCTTTCAACCAATCAATACGACCCCGGAGAGCGGCTTTTGCTAAAACTCGAGCGGTTTCCTGAAAACTAGCTTCTGATATGAAACTTTGAGTATTCAAAGATGCTCTCGTTATTCCCAATAAGACGGCTCGGTAACAAATAGCCTCTTCCAAAGCACGACCTGCTCGTTCTGCTCGCAACAATCCGATTAGTTCCCCGGGTGAAAAAACATTAGACATTCCATCTTCTGAAACCAACACTTTTGATGTTATTTGTCGTACAATAATCTCTATATGCTTATTATGAATCTGTACCCCCTGGGATCGATAAACCTTTTGGATCTTATTAACCAAAGAAATACGACTTTGCGCTATGGTGAGTTCAGCACCAATCAGGAATCCCCAAGGAATTCCAAGAATTCCTGTTATATGTTCGTTCCAACCTTCAACCCTTTTTTCTAGGTTCATCGATATGGAATCAATCGAACGAACTTCTAACACTTGTTCAACTTTTGGAAGGCCGTGAGTTATATCACCAGATCTGGATTTTTCATATATAAATGTAACTAACGTATCTCCTTCGTAAAAGATTTCTCCATAATCACCATGAACGGTTGCTCCTCGGGTCGCCAAATAGGGTTTAGCTGATCTTATTATGAAAGAGTCAAGATAAACCATTATAACTTGACCAGATTTTATGTGTGTTCCGTGTTTGGATAGACATACATTTTCACAAATAAACTGTCCGAGGCTAATTATTCTGGTTGTGGATGTCCCCTCACAATAATCGTGAGGGAGAAAGCACGAACCAAATAGATTCAAAATGATGTCACTGCATGGATTTGCATTAGAGATTCTCCCGTTTTCATCCACTAAATAATATTTAAGTAGTTGGAAAGTCTGTTTTGGATTATTATTATCCAGTATTAAATATTTATTTAACAAGATCTCATTATGAGTTATTGAATGATAAGATGGGGAAAAATTATGAATTTTAGGTACTGTACCTAAGGGACCCAACAAATTAAGAATTGGAATCGGGGTATCCTCTTTTTCTTTAATTGATTCTTTGGTCACATTGTGATATTTCGAAACATTGATGCAAGAACAATTAGATGATGAAAAAACTATAAGAGATTGGCCTTCTTTATTTCTATTAAGAAATGTACGAACGGTTCCTTGATGTTGACTAAGTGATTTCATTTTCACCTTGGAAGAAAAAAGATTGGTATTGGCGCAATATGACCCAGTATCAGGAATCACTGAACCTGACCTATCATTCCTCTTTCCGGTATACAAAATAGGAGACTTCACCAAATCAATTCTTATGAAATATCGAATCAGATCATTTGCCCTTACTTCAGCAGAAGAAGCCTGAACCTTTTCTATAGAACCTTTTTTGTCTTGGTCCCAATTCAATACTAAACAAGTACGAACCAATTGAATACTTGTATGGGAAATCCCTCGAATTGGTTTGCCATCCCCATAAAGGATATAATTGACAACTTGGAGTCGCAAATTATCCTTTTCCTGTAACATATCCCCAGGGAAAAGCGTTACTAGATTTATCCCATCAGCTATTTCATATGTCACTACGGGTCGTACTGAAACAAAATATTTTTTCTTGACAGGTGTGATCCATTGGACATAGACCCAATTTTTCCCTTCCCAATTTTTCCCCTTTGATCCTTTATCCATTTTTTTTCTTGCTCTTGGTGGTATCAAGATGCCAATGTGTCGGGATATCTTATCTGTTTCTCCAGGAAAATGGATACCTCCAGAAAAGATTTTCAGTTCAATCTTTTTTTTTTTTTTTTCTATTCGGACCAATCCACCTATTTGGCTTCTTGTATTAAACGTAATTCGTGTATCTACTCCAATGATACTATTGTTCCGTACCATTATGGATGAAGACCCGGGCAAGATATGGACTTCTTCGGGAATGACAAAAAATCGATCTACTTTCATTTGGTATTTCGGTCTAGATTCTTTTGGTCTTCGATACTCAATCAGACCCTCTTTTTTGACGATTGAATCGACCTCTATGATGCCATATTTGGTAATTCCCGAACTGCTTCTTCTGTATCGGGGATCGTCGAAATAAGCAAGAATACTATTTCTACGCAAAATACCATTTGCGGGTATTTCAACCGTGATACTAGTACTAGAATGAGGCGTTAATTCCTTCTCCCGTTCCGGATCATATTGGAATGGTATGATGAATCTATTTCTTCGCCTCTTCGCCAATAAATAAGAATTCTCTCGGAGAATGGCGGGATATATGAAATCCCCATCACCATTGGATATGACTCGCTCAGATCCTGCTGCATAATCAGAAATCCTTCGCCCTTTTCTCGCCAGGGGATCTGAGCCAAACAATTTGTGTCTCACTTGATTATTATTCACCGAGAAGTCAGAAATGGATCTCTCTTGGACAGAAAGAGATTGAACATTCATTTGATCTTGATCCTTGTGGAGTGAAAAAGGCACTAGACTGGATTTGCACGGACCCCCCGATAAGATCCATAAATGACTTGTTTTGGGTAAGAAATGAACATTACCGTGTGTATATTCAGGTGCATGGTACACACTGGTACTCCAATGCATTTCTCCCTCTGAGTCAGAATAAATATGTTTTCGAACCCTCTCTTTAAAATGGAAAGTGGATGTTCCAGCACGAATCTCAGCAATCACTTGTTCTGATTCCACATATTGATCATTTTGAACCAAAAGAAAACTTTTTGGTGGAATATTCACACTATGTATAATATCCTGACTCTCAATAGTCACATATAGGTCTACATAGCAGAGAAAGGCAGGATGTCCATGACGTGTGCGTGTGGGATGAACCAAATCCTCATTGAATTTGATTTTTCCATTAGAAGGAGCTCGTACATGTTCTGCAGTACCACCGGTGAATACTCCACCGGTATGAAAAGTTCTTAATGTTAGTTGAGTCCCTGGTTCTCCAATGGATTGACCCGCAATAATACCTACTGCTTCTCCCAATTCAACCAGGTCACCATGAGTGGGACTCCGACCATAACATAATCGACAGATCCAAGATGCACTTCGGCAAGTGAAGGGAGTTCGAATATATATTGGCTGCGCCCGAGAGGTCATGAATCGATTGACAAGCCCAATCCCAATATCTTGATTTCTGGTAGCAATGCATCGTAGACCTAGGTATACATCGTTCGCTAATACGCGACCTATTAGCGTTTGGATAAAAATTCTTTCCGTCATCCCCTTTCGAAGACTCACGGAAATACCTCGGATACTTCCACAATCCGTTCTACGTACAACAATATGTTGAACTACTTCAACAAGTCTACGCGTGAGGTATCCAGCGTCTGACGTTCGTACAGCAGTATCCACAACTCCTTTGCGGGCTCCGTAGCAGGAAATTGTATATTCCGTTAAAGAAAGTCCTTCGCGTAAATTGCTTTGAATGGGTAAATCAATCATTTGTCCTTGGGGATCTGACATTAACCCTCTCATACCTACTAATTGGTGGACCTGAGATGCATTTCCTCTAGCTCCAGAATAGGACATTATATGGACTGGATTTGAAGGATCAGTCATCTTAAAATTCAGATTCATTTCTTGTCTCAAATATTCACTTGTAGCATACCATATCTCGATTGATTGACGTAATTTTTCTACCGCGTGTACATTCCCATAATGATGGTGCTTTTCCAAAATCAAACTTTGTTGTTCAGCATCTTGGACTAACCATCTCTTAGAAGGTGTTGTTAAAAGATCATCAATTCCTAATGAAATGGATGTAGCGGTGGCTTGCTGAAAACCCAGAGTTTTTACTTGATCCAGAATG